AAGGAAATCAAAAATCATTTTGTGTTCTCTTCGTACGTATCAGATGTTCTAATTATTCTAATTAATAGATAGAAGTCTTGCATATTTCTATACCTCCTGGGAGCCCTCTATTCTCTATTTTTAACTATGAATCCCTGTTGGATCGAATTCTAACGAATTTTTCAGGAACTCGTAAGAAATTCCTTTCTTAGAAGATAGGGGCGGGGGAACAAGAATAATAAAGTAGATTCTCATACATATATTTCGTGGAGAAAGATGAATAGGTACACTCATTTCGTTCTAAATTCCTTGCACTTATAATATACTTATAATACTTATAATAGATATACTTATCATAGATATCTTTATAACAGGTACAAATATTAAATCGAGGCACCCATTCTATGACAGATCTTAACTTACCCTCTATTTTTGTGCCTTTAGTAGGCCTATTATTTCCGGCAATTGCAATGGCTTCTTTATCTCTTCATGTTCAAAAAAACAAGATTGTCTAGACTGATGGGACCCAATCTCATCAATTTCTTTCAACCCTTGGATCGTAATACAGATATCTATTTAGTGGAAATAGTACGACATACGACATATGGCTGCCTCCAAACACAAATGAAGGGGCTGTTATGCATGTGGATACAAGAAATATGGATAAATGCATGTGTATGCGGATATAGTTAAAATAGATCGAATATCTGGAATATAAATGGATATATATGTAGATATATCCAGACATAGTGGGATCATATGAAGGGGATCTTTTTTATTTTATAAAAATAACCAATTTGATGAATTACTCCTGATGGTTCACAGTGCTAGTTGATGAGAGTTACTTTGGGAGCAAGAACAAAAAAAATCAAATTGATTGGGGTTATTCTCTCAATTCCAATAGAATGCAACTGGATCTAGTATGAACTGGCGATCAGAACGTATATGGATAGAACTTATAACGGGTTCTCGAAAAACAAGTAATTTCTGCTGGGCATGTATCCTTTTTTTAGGGTCAATAGGCTTCTTATTGGTTGGAATCTCCAGTTATCTTGGTCGGAATCTGATATCCTTATTCCCGTCTCAGCAAATCCTTTTTTTTCCACAAGGTATCGTGATGTGTTTCTATGGTATCGCAGGTCTGTTCATTAGTTCCTATTTGTGGTGCACAATTTCGTGGAATGTAGGTAGTGGTTATGACAGATTCGATAGAAAAGAAGGAATAGTGTGCATTTTTCGTTGGGGGTTTCCTGGAATAAATCGCCGCATCTTCCTTCGATTCCGTATGAGAGATATCCGGTCGATCAGAATGAAAGTGAAAGAGGGTCTTTATCCTCGCCGTGTCCTTTATATGGAAATCAGAGGTCGGGGAGACATTCCCTTGACTCGTACTGATGAGAATTTAAGTCCACTAGAAATTGAACAAAAAGCTGCTGAATGGGCCTATTTCTTGCGCGTACCAATTGAAGTATTTTGAAATGAACCGAGCGAGGAATGAATGCTTTCTCAGCATGAGGGAGGGAACCGGAACCCTGTAATCCTCTTTTTCATAAAATTTGGAAGAGAATTGATATTCATCTTTTTTCCTTTCCGAGCGCTCGCTCAAGCAAAACTTGTTAGATTCTATTTCCCCCATTCCATTGGTAATACTGCTGTGACCCAAAGAATAGAGCGTGTGGACGTATACGGAACAACCATAATAAGAAGCCATTTTTGTCCACTTTTCATGCGTATGGAACTCAACTCAATTCTTTCATATTCGTAACAAGTCTAATAAGTATGTATTCATCACATATATCAGAACATTTCAGAGTAAATAATTCCTATTTTGAGGCCCAATATTTCGAATGGATACGTTAGATACAGATGGATCATATCTTGTCAATTCTCTCTCTTTTGTGAATCGATCTTTCTTTTTATCCTTTTCTTTGTTCCTTGATGACTAAATGATTGGATCTCTCATAACCATCCAATTGATTTCCCGTTTCGCCAGCTTCATCATCCGTATTTTTCAGAGATACCCCCTCTCCTGGGCTGTGGATAATCAGTGAAACATTTTGAAATAATTGATTGATTCAAGGGGGGCTCTTCCGTCTCGAAATCCGAATAATATTCATGTTTGTTACTTCAAGTGGTTCTTTCGGGCATTCTTCGAAAGCAACAAATGAAGATGTAATTGGTCTGAATTTGACCAATTGAGATATCTGGAAACAATATTTTATTATCTCTTCATTCGAAATGGACCCTTATTCTATATTCTTTCTAGAGCTAAGGACTAAACAATTACACAATACCTTGTTATAGAACTTGTGCTTCATAGAAATATCAGACAGAGTCAACGAATCAACCAGGTTCATTAACAATTCACAGATTGAAAGTGCCAAAAAGGAAAGCATTGACTCCCTTCCCATATCTTGCATCTATAGTATTTCTGCCATGGGGGATCTCTCTCTCATTTAATAAAAGTCTTGAATCTTGGGTTATAAATTGGTGGAATACCAGGCAGTCCGAAACTTTTTTGAATGATATTCAAGAGAAGAAAGTTCTAGAAAGATTCATAGAATTAGAAGAACTGTTCCTGTTGGACGAAATGATAAAGGAGTATTCGGGGACACATATACAAAAGCTTCGTATAGGAATCTACAAAGAAACGATACAATTGGTCAGAATGCACAATCAGGATCATATCCATCTCATTTTGCATTTCTCAACAAATATAATCTGTTTCACTATTCTAAGTGCTTATTCTATTCTGGGTAATGAAGAACTTGTCATTCTTAATTCTTGGGTTCAGGAGTTCCTCTATAACTTAAGCGATACAATAAAAGCTTTTTCTATTCTTTTATTAACTGATTTGTGTATCGGATTCCACTCGCCCCATGGTTGGGAACTAATGATTGGTTTGGTCTACCAAAATTTTGGATTTGCTCATAATGAGCAAGTTATATCCGGTCTCGTTTCCACTTTTCCAGTCATTATAGATACAATTTTGAAATATTGGATCTTCCTTTTTTTAAATCGTGTATCTCCTTCACTTGTAGTGATTTATCATTCAATGAATGAATGAAGAACTCAATGTCACTTCATACATAAACAAATCATTCAAAGCCTTACCCATTTTTTATACTTCCACCCGTCCATTCTATATTCCAGTACAATGACAGAATCGTGGATAGGGAACTATACTAGCTACCCACCTAATTTATTGTAATTTATGTATTGAGAATTTATGTATCGATCATAATAGATGTAATAACTCGTGTAATAACTCGGAAGAAACAGATGACTCGATCAATTTCAATTTCTGTATTGATAATTTCTGTATTGATCATGATATATGTAATAACTCGGACATCCATTTCAAATGCATATCCCATTTTTGCGCAGCAGGGTTATGAAAATCCACGAGAAGCCACTGGGCGTATTGTATGTGCCAACTGCCATTTGGCTAATAAGCCCGTGGATATTGAGGTTCCACAAGCTGTGCTTCCCAATACTGTATTTGAAGCAGTTGTTAGAATCCCTTATGATATGCAACTGAAACAAGTTCTTGCTAATGGTAAGAGGGGGGGGTTGAATGTGGGAGCTGTTCTTATTTTACCCGAGGGATTCGAATTAGCTCCCCCTGATCGTATTTCTCCCGAGATGAAAGAAAAGATGGGTAATCTGTCTTTTCAGAATTATCGTCCCACTAAAAGAAATATTCTTGTGATAGGTCCTGTTCCTGGTCAGAAATATAGTGAAATCGTCTTCCCCATTCTTTCCCCAGACCCTGCTACGAAGAAAGAGGTTCACTTTTTAAAATATCCCATATATGTAGGTGGAAACAGGGGAAGGGGTCAGATTTATCCCGATGGGAGCAAGAGTAACAATACAGTATATAATGCTACAGGAGCAGGTCTAGTAAGCAAAATAGTACGTAAAGAAAAAGGAGGATATGAAATAACCATAGCGGATGCCTCGGATGGGCACCAAGCGGTTGATATTATACCTCCAGGACCAGAACTTCTTGTTTCAGAGGGCGAATACATCAAGCTTGATCAACCATTAACGAGTAATCCCAATGTGGGTGGATTTGGTCAGGGAGATGCAGAAATAGTACTTCAAGATCCATTACGTGTCCAAGGGCTTCTGTTCTTCTTGGCATCTGTTATTCTGGCACAAATCTTTTTGGTTCTGAAAAAGAAACAATTTGAGAAGGTTCAATTGGCCGAAATGAATTTCTAGATCCAGGGATTCCTCAACAGCAAGTTGGTAAAAAGAGCCGAATTCTTGTTGAGCTATGCAATTATGTTGTATGATCAAAAAAATCATGAAAAGCCTTTTGTTTGCTTTGTTTATACTGTTTTTCTGCGCGATGTCGGGAATTACTTGTATTCCATTACTAGTAATAGTATGTACATTCCGAAGAAGACAAAACGACTTTTTTTTTTGAAAAAAAAAAAAATGGGAGTGGCGTGACTATGCCGGGTCTCCTATTGCCTGCCAGATTGTAAATGCCATGGAATGCATCAATAGTTTCTATTCTAAATATTACTAATTCTAATATAGTAATATATTAAAATAAATAATAAATAGGCATAAGTGGGAGGAGAATACAAGGGATAAATGAAAGGAACAAATAGTTCTAGGGGGATTACTCATCTTGTCTTCCTAATCTTCCACAAAAGAAAAGGAATCTTTCGCCCTTTTGTTGTGTCGAAATAATAATGATTCTTGTTCCCATTCGTAAAAGAAAAATAGGAATATTTTGCGGGTCTATCACAACTTCTTTGTTTGGATTCAGAAGAAGTAGTGGACAGAAAAAAAAGCGGGGGGGAGGTTAATTCATTGAGCAAATAGAATTTTTTCAATGAACTTATAAAAAAAAAAAGATTCATTCAAGCAAAAGAGTCTTAATGCTCCGGGTCAAAAAAGCAGAAATCTTGGATTTTTGCGCATATTAAAATCCTTATTTATTATCTCATCATAGTTCCAATTTGATTTTTTTTTTTTATTTTATAGAGTAAGCTTCCATTAGTATAGAAATGATTTGCAGGGTGCCTCATCTGGAATAAATCCATATTGTGTCATCCAGAAAATCGATTGATTCCTTCTTTCTTCTTGCTTCGGAAGAGATACTATGAATCAATCACCGGATCCGATTCTTCAAAAACATCATCAGAAACAAAGGGATGGGGGGTTTAAAACATCGGAGCAAAGGATCCATTTTGTCATTTCTACAAATATTATGTTATGATTATGTTCACTGGATGAACTTACAACTCATATGGAACGGGTCAAAGTATTGCTCGAAAAGTAAGAACTCAACAGGACCTTTCCCCTCTTTGTTTGTCTGATTTGAGGGGAAAGGTCCTGTTGAGTTCTTACTCTTTTATGTCTATAATCTGGTTCATCCGATTACTACAGGGATGAGCCCAACCCAGAATATGAGCCGTAGAAGAAAATGCCCATTGAACCGATCACAGGAATACCAGTTACAGTACCTATCAGCCAGAGAGGAATCCTTCCAGTAGTATCGGCCATTTATCCCACTTCCCTCCACATTTCATCAAGTGGTCATGCTAGAGACATAAACAGTCATGGATAGTTATGAGTATGATATCCTTCCGAATGGGATAAGAGAATTCCTACTATTTTCTTTCTCTCAATTGAAGAAATAATTGGAAAATAAAACAGCAAGTACAAAAATGAGTAATAAACCCCAGTAGAGACTGGTACGATTCAATTCAACATTTTGTTCGTTCGGGTTTGATTGTGTCGTAGCTCTATAATTTTTTTTTTTTTTATTAGGTTTTAGGTTTATCGTTGTATGAACTGCATTGCTGATATTGACCCCAAAAAAAACACGGTAGGTACCGCTAGTCCGTGAACAGCCAACCATCTCACTGTAAAAATTGGATAGGTTCTATCTATGGTCATTGAGGCCTCCTAAAAGGATCTACTAAATTCATCAAGTTGTTCCAAAGGATCGAAACGGCCAGTTATTAATGGAATCCCCTGTCGGTTCTCCGTGAAATACTCGTTTGGCCGAGGGCTTCCAAACACATCGTAAGCTAAACCCGTGCTGACGAATAACCAACCTGCAATGAATAGGGAAGGTATAGTAATACTATGAATGACCCAGTATCGAATACTGGTAATAATATCAGCAAAAGAACGTTCTCCTGTGCTTCCAGACATGCCGAGCTCCACATATACAGTCAAAAGAGGGGGGATCGATTCCGTGAAAGATGGAGATCAGTAAATGGAAAACTACTGATATTTCATCCTTGTGAGATCGTCAATATTGTACCAAGGGTGCATTTAGAGTATACCGAATGAGTATAGCTATCCTTCCTCTGACACAGCAACGCAGTTTCAATCAGTATCGAAAAAAAATGGTACATAATTCCTTTCTTGTTCTTTGTCTATGCACAACCACATGTCATTCAATAGAAAATTCCTAAAATTCTTGTTTGTCGGTGGTTCTAATTATTCATGAAAGAAATTATCATATTATCACAATTGGATGCTAAATCTAAAAACCCCCCTTTCATGCCTTTCATGTTTGTAGAAAAGGTATTTTCATTCTAATCCTTTCATTTCAAGTAATTCGTTGGTTGTACAGGAGCAGATAGTATTCGATGAAGGAAATGGAACAAACAATAGTTGGAGCAATCAAGATTCGTGATGTAGGGAGCGCTGCATTAGGTCCAAAGGTTCCTTCTTGACCTATCTACAAGGATAGGACTCCATGATATGGAAAGACAAAATGTGGAACCTAGAAGGATAGTAGGAATTACTCGTTTTAGAATCGAGTTGGACCCGAAATAAGGTTTTTTTTTTCTTCGAGAGACCGTGGAATACTTTTTTCTTTTCATTCGAGATATTATATTATGTGCAATCAACCAACCTACTCTAATATTGAATCCAATGAGTTCAAGTCAAAGGTCTTATTGGGTCGTTCATTCCAAATTCCAAAATGGATCCAATTGAAAAAGAAAAGAAATGATCACAATTGGAATGATTTTCCAATCCAATTCTTTTAGTCCATAGTTACTCAAAGAGTATTTCATTTGTAAATGAAGTCACATGATACAGCTCGTATTACTATTACTTTACTCATGAGTTGTTCACTGAATCTGTTGATTCGGAAGCCCGGGGCCGATAGATGTCACAAATGATGAATCCATTTTGTTTTTCTTCTCTCACTCTATCTTTGTTAGTGGCGTCTATAATGACTGATGAATCAAGAACTTTCAATTTCAATTGATTCTGTCAATTGGGACTTTTTCTTATCATCGTATCTCGCAAAACAAAAATGGAAACTTAGGAAAGTGCTTTATAAACATATGTATAAAAAGAACGTATCTCATTTAGCCCCTTCATGCCTACTATAACTAGTTATTTCGGTTTTCTACTGGCTGCTTCAACTATAACCCCAGCTCTATTGATTGGTCTGAGCAAGATACGACTTATTTGAAATGAATTGAATGAACAATTCATAAAAATGAAAATGAAGATTTGTGTGAAATCCCAGATATTCTATAGTTTCCTCCAGCATCAATTGCCAATTCTTGGTCATTGAGATTCATGGGTAATTCGGAGTAATATTTAGGAATAGATATTACCTCCCTTTTTCTCCCCTTTCAAACAAATCGAAATGATTGAAGTTTTTCTATTTGGAATCGTGTTAGGTTTAATTCCTATTACTTTGGCCGGATTATTTGTAACTGCATATTTACAATACAGGCGCGGTGATCAGTTGGACCTTTGATTGAGTAACATCTCTTTTTTTTTTTGATTGACCTCCTCTTTGATCTGCAGGAGGTCAAATTTTGGTTGGAGTTCAAATTAAGTTATTTTCTTGTGATTCAACATAAGAAGAACAGAATCACGCTCTGTAGGATTTGAACCTACGACATCGGGTTTTGGAGACCCACGTTCTACCGAACTGAACTAAGAGCGCTTTCTTATAACAGAAGATACGGCTATGGCTATAAAGAAAAGGATTCTTTTTGTATCCCCAGTACATCTTGCATCCATATAGTATCATTACACTACAACTACAGATTCAATTATGTTCAATTTGAATCGATCTTAATGGATTCCTTGTTACTACCCATAGGAGAAGTAATAAATAGGGATGACAGGATTTGAACCCGTGACATTTTGTACCCAAAACAAACGCGCTACCAAACTGCGCTACATCCCTTTCTTTCACTTGTTGTACAGTGTCATTGTAGAGAATCCCTGTCTTGTTTTCCACATCATTATTTCCTCCATCTATATACAATTTCTCTTGTAATTTATTCTTTTTGGTCTCATAAAATAAAAAATAAAAGAATAAATATTTATAGGTAATGTTCGGGAAGAAGGGGGCATCTTTTTACGTTTTAGGGACAGGAAGATCTCATCTATCGGATCATTGTATATATCCATTTTAGTTATGGATTCCGCATACAAATCAAAGCGATCTTTAACCACACTTTAACCACATATGCATCTGATCATATACGTATTACAATAAAAATAAAATAAGGAGGATTTTCAATGCGAAATATAAAAACATATCTCTCCGTGGCACCTGTGCTAGCTACTCTATGGTTCGGGTCTTTAGCAGGTCTATTGATAGAGATCAATCGTTTATTCCCGGATGCGTTGGCATTCCCCTTTTTCTCATTCTAGTTATTGACGTGGAAAGAAATAAAGAAGATTAGAGATAGAATAAATTATATGTGACTAGTTCCTCCCCCCTTTTTCTTCGGTTGTTCAGGAAGAACAGGTAAAGAATAAGAGTCGCCTGAACCTCGGCTAAACTAGGGTTAAGGATAGAATGAATAGGGGGAGAATAGAAATATAAATGTGGATCTAGGGCAGGCTATTCGAGATCATACAAGATACTTAAATGAAATACTGGGATTAGGAATAATAATTGATAGTTAGAAATAATTGTATTACTTATTATTTTATTAATCTATTGATTGCAACGAAATCTTTCATATTATGAATCTCATTTCCAGTTAGCAACTTCTATTTACTTTTTATTTTTCGTTCCTTTCTTCTTCTTCGGTTCGTATCAAAAATAGAAGAGTTGAGTGAATTAAAAATCCAAAGGAGGTTTATGGCCGCGGGGAAAGATGTCAGAGTAACAGTTATTTTGGAGTGTACCAGTTGTGCCAAAAATGGTGCCAATAAGAAATCACCGGGCGTTTCCAGATATATTACTGAAAAGAATCGACACAATACGCCCGGCAGGTTGGAATTGATAAAATTCTGTCCCTATTGTTACAAGCATACAATTCATGGGGAGATAAAGAAATAGATGGAATGGGAAGGAATTACATATATATGAACAAGTCCAATCCGATTTTGTTTTGGGCGGATCTGAATGAATGGAGAAATAGGATTTTAGAGAGAAGGAATAAACCATGGATAAATCTAAGCGAACTTTTCGTAAATCCAAGCGATCTTTTCGTAGGCGTTTGCCCCCAATTGGATCGGGGGATCGAATTGATTATAGAAACATGAGTTTAATTAGTCGATTTATTAGTGAACAAGGAAAAATATTATCTAGACGAGTCAATAGATTGACCTTGAAACAACAACGATTAATTACTATTGCTATAAAACAAGCTCGTATTTTATCTTCGTTACCTTTTCTTAATAATGAGAAACAGTTTGAGAGAACCGAGTCGACCCCTAGAACTACAGGTACTAGAGCCAGAAAAAAAAAAATAGGCCTACTTCTCAATTGAATCAGAACGAAAATCGGAACTGAGATGGATGCTCTGTTCGAAAAAGCCGGAGATTCCGATTTGACGTCGTAAGAAAAAAAAAAAAAAAACAAGAAATAATAGGGGAAGAAATCTTTCTTTATTGAAACGTGTTCGTTCATTCCTACTACTTATCATATAAATTTCGACTCTACCTTACTTTCCCGGAGGTCATTCTCCGGGGAATTCCGTTTAAATCATTCCGACGAACTCCTGCCAATCTCCTTATTTGCCGATCCGATCTCATTGGAAATCATGTAAAGACAATTCCCATTTGATATAGCTAGTTGTGCAGGTATTTTACGATTAAGAAGCAACTGCCCCTTGTACAGATCATGTATTAATCGACTATAGGATCCCCCATTCTCACGAGTTACTGCGTTTATCCGAGTGATCCACAAACGACGAAAATCTCTCTTTTGTCTGCCTCTATCCCGATGAGCGGAAACCAAAGCTCTCATTTTCTGTTGAGTAGTAGTTCGAGTAAGTCTTGAATGAGCCCCCCGAAAGGTTGATGCAAATAAAAAAAATTTTGTTCGACGTCTTCGAGCTATATATCCGCGCCTAACTCTGATCATTTTATCCAATTTTACTTTGATGAATAACTAATTGATTTCTTTTCTTTCAGTCATTCTTTTCCCCTCTCCTGGTCTATTAATAACAAAACGGATTCTTCCGATGTATAAAATAAAAATTCCAATGGCTTTTGCTACTATGACCTTCCCAACCACGATTTGCTATTTCTTCCAGGCATTTCATCTCGAAATAAGAAATTGTACCGGTACTAGATACTAGGTATAAAATAAATAGTAAATGGGGAGTAAATGGATAAATAGTGGGTTCCATCGTTTCTATGGTTACTTCTTAAACGGTGAGGCCCTTTCTATACACCGGAGCCCCCTCCCTTATTTAATCAATGTTATTGTGAACTTGTACAGTTCACATTGTTTGGCTCTACCCATGAATTATCCAGATAATAGGTCTTTTCGCAATGAGATCTATCCATACAGTGACGGCATTTAATTATGAAGGTTGGCTAGGTAGCTGACCCTGTTAGTCCGTTCTTGCAAGAATAGGAGCATAATCTTTCTGCTTTTTGAATACTATTTCCCCCCGCTTAATGGATAACCATTTGCTACCAATGAGGAATTGCTTCTCATCTCAAATCGAGGCGATTGGATTTGCACCAATGGAAACCATAAATTCCATACACAATAGAGGTATATGATAGATTTTTTTTAGATAGTGAATGGAGTTATTCCATTCTATCCTATTCATTGGTACTGGAAAATTTGTCTATTTTGTCCAGCCCATGATCTGAACAGAACGAGTCGCACATACACCCTAGTACATGTTCCTCTACGCTGAGGACATCCTCGAAGAGCGGGGGATTTCGTGACATTTTTGATTGGCTGTCTTGTGTTTCTAATAAGTTGTTTAATAGTTGGCATTCTGAATCGTATACAGAATCGGCTGGTTTAGATCGATCCTAACCGAATGCTTATAAATGACTTCCGTTTAATATTTGACTTTGACCCGTGGAAGGAGATAAAATCTCGAATCACGGTTGATTCGAATTAGATTATGATTCGAAATGGAATTACTGATTTACGCGAAATCTCCGGTATTTTCGACCGCTACAAGATCAACAATGCCGTGAGCTTGGGCTTCTGTTGCTGACATAAAAACATCCCTTTCCATGTCTTCGAATACAACCCATAAAGGGTTGCCGGTTCTTTGTGCATAAACTCTTGTGATGGTTTCGCGGAGTTTCAGTAGCTCCTCCGCTTCCAAGATAAATTCTCCTGTTTGCGCCTCATAAAAAGAACTAGCAGGTTGGTGGATCATAACCCTGATGATATAACATAATGAACGGTTCCTCTATCTGGTATGATCGGGTGAAAAGGAAGGGATAAAGAATAAGAAGAAGAAAAAAAAAAAAGATAGAATCGAACAACCGTACAGGCATCTTTTGTGCATTGCATACGGCTCTGCAATGGAATTTATCCTTCCCCTTCCATCGAAGAAAGAGACAACTAGAATCTATCAGACTCGGAGCGTTGGATGATCCATTTACCACCCTTCCCCTCGGAGGAGCCAAAAATACTATGATGGTTCTGTTGCTTTCTATATTTATCTCTTCTGTAATTCAGCAATCCCAAAGTTTCTTTCTGATCCGCTCAAATAAGAAAAAAAAAATTTTTTTTTTTTTTTTATTTTTTTTTTCATTTTCGCCCTCTCTTTCATCAATATCGAAAAGATACTTCTGGTGTGGAAGCAAAAAAAAAAGGTTTGTGACGCTGAAATGGACCCCCGATACATAAGAACAAATCAGAAATAACCTTTGTTTCATACTACTATCTCGATACATAATTTCATTTATGAAAAAGCAAGAGGGGTTTGCTTATATCGAACTAGAAGTGCCATGCTATTATTACTTAATATTCCATATGGCGAAGGCATAGTCTTCTTTTTTCTCTCAAATCAAAAATCATTGGCGCCAAGCGTGAGGGAATGCTAGACGTTTGGTAATTTCTCCTCCGGCCAGGAGGAAAGATCCCATTGAGGCGGCTAATCCCATGCATATTGTATGTACGTCTGGTGGCACAAATTGCATAGTATCATAAATAGCTATTCCTGGTATTACCCATCCGCCGGGGGAGTTTATAAACAGATAGAGATCCCTGGTATCATCTTCTATACTGAGATATACCATGAGACCAACAAGTTGATTCGAGATTTCGCTATCAACCCCTTGGCCTAAAAAAAGTAATCTTTCTCGATGAAGTCGGTTGATTAGGACAAAATTGTATTCCTTAGGAACCGTACACGCACCTTTCGATGCATACGGTTCAATAAATTGCGAAAAAGAAAAGAATCAATGTGTCGATTCCAGCCCTTCCAGCCCTATTTCTTCTTTTCTTTTTTCATAGCAGGCTTTTTCCTGAGGAAGGGGTTTGTTTTTTCTTCCATTTTCCAAGAAAGATGAGTTTTTGTTCGCCCCCCTATAAAACCTATAAAAAAAAAGAATTCACTGAACTTATTGAACTACCCTCTCATTGATGTATTGTTTCATCGAGATCCAAACCACGATGTAATTTTCTTGTTCCTGAATGGGCCTCTTCAATTCTTTTAGGTTTATGCTCTACTCCGGGTAAAGATCCGCCCGAATTCTATTTGCACATATAGGACAAATGATCCCAGTACCACTTCTTTACGACTTTTCTTCTGCCCAATCTTCGATGTATTCATCGTATTACTTCATTGATTGGCAGTTTGAGATCACTCATATGGTATAAATAGGAATCATTTATGATACAAGTGGTAATCATACATATATTACCAATTTGGTATTTTCTGAACGAAGCCTGGATACTTCAGTTTATTGGTCCAAGCCAACCATAGATTATTCTAATTTAGAATATTTATCCCCAAAACGGAATTAATTGATCTAATTGCACTTCACGCTCCGAATTATTGATTTGATGGTTCAATCAATCTTTCTTGGGCGAAAGAGAGGATATCTCAATCGGGGGAGAGAACGGGGGAATCCCATATGACCCAATACGTCTGACAAGTCGCACTATACGTCAACCCAAACTGCACCTTCCTCTCCAGGATTCCGAAAAGGTACTTTTGGAACACCAATGGGCATTAAATTCAAGAAAAATAAGTACTATACTTCACTTTGATGCGGAGACGTAACAATGGTTTTATTGTCTTCATGATATTGCCGTTTATTGGATTCTATCCATAGAATGGAAGATTCATGTAGAAAGGCGCAATGAATAAATGAAAATTCTTACGAATGGATCGTTCGAATGATGAACAAGTATCTATGCATTCGCTCACAAAAAATGGTCCAATTCCACCATTGCGTATTGGTACTTATCGGGTATAGAATAGATCTGCTTCTCTTTGTTCCTACGAATGGAATCGTTCCATTATTACTATTACCAACGAAAGGGAATAAATATTAACCCTTGCTCCGAGATAATCTACTGAAAAGGTGAGGGCCGTAGCATAGTCTTTTCCAATGCGATAAAGTTACATAGTGTCATTTTTCTTTGATGAAGGGGTAGTTCCATGGGTTTGCCTTGGTATCGTGTTCATACCGTCGTATTGAATGATCCTGGTCGGTTGCTTTCTGTCCATATAATGCATACAGCTCTAGTTTCTGGTTGGGCCGGTTCGATGGCTCTATACGAATTAGCGGTTTTTGATCCCTCTGATCCCGTTCTTGATCCAATGTGGAGACAAGGTATGTTCGTTATACCCTTCATGACTCGTTTAGGAATAACCAATTCATGGGGTGGATGGAGTATTACCGGAGGAACTATAACGAATCCGGGTATTTGGAGTTACGAGGGTGTGGCCGGGGCACATATTGTGTTTTCTGGCCTGTGCTTCTTGGCAGCTATCTGGCATTGGGTGTACTGGGACCTAGAAATATTCTGTGATGAACGTACGGGAAAACCCTCTTTGGATTTGCCCAAGATCTTTGGAATTCATTTATTTCTCTCAGGGGTGGCTTGCTTTGGGTTTGGCGCATTTCATGTAACAGGCTTGTATGGTCCTGGAATATGGGTGTCTGATCCTTATGGACTAACCGGAAAAGTGCAATCTGTAAATCCAGCGTGGGGCGCGGAAGGTTTTGATCCTTTTGTTCCGGGAGGAATAGCTTCTCATCATATTGCAGCGGGGACTTTGGGTATATTAGCAGGTCTATTCCATCTTAGTGTCCGCCCACCCCAACGTCTATACAAAGGATTACGTATGGGCAATATTGAAACTGTCCTCTCCAGTAGTATAGCTGCTGTGTTTTTTGCGGCTTTCGTTGTTGCTGGAACTATGTGGTACGGTTCAGCAACGACTCCGATCGAATTATTTGGTCCCACTCGTTATCAGTGGGATCAGGGATACTTCCAGCAAGAAATATATCGAAGAGTTGGTACCGGGCTAGCCGAAAATCTGAGCTTATCAGAAGCTTGGTCTAAAATTCCCGATAAACTAGCTTTTTATGATTACATCGGTAATAATCCGGCGAAGGGAGGATTATTCAGAGCGGGCTCAATGGACAACGGAGATGGAATAGCTGTTGGATGGTTAGGACACCCCATCTTTCGAGATAAAGATGGGCATGAGCTTTTTGTACGACGTATGCCCACTTTTTTTGAAACATTTCCAGTGGTTTTGGTAGATGGAGACGGAATTGTGAGAGCCGATGTTCCTTTTAGAAGGGCGGAATCCAAGTATAGTGTCGAACAAGTAGGTGTAACTGTTGAGTTCTATGGTGGCGAACTCAATGGAGTCAGTTATGGCGATCCGGCTACTGTGAAAAAATATGCTAGACGTGCCCAATTGGGTGAAATTTTTGAATTAGATCGTGCTACTTTGAAATCCGATGGTGTTTTTCGTAGCAGTCCAAGAGGTTGGTTCACTTTTGGACATGCTTCGTTTGCTTTGCTCTTCTTTTTCGGACACATTTGGCACGGCGCTAGAACCTTGTTCAGAGATGTTTTTGCCGGTATTGACCCAGATTTGGATGCTCAAGTGGAATTTGGAGCATTCCAAAAACTTGGAGATCCAACTACAAGGAGACAAGTAGTCTGATACAACATTGCTCTGTTATGTTTCGCCTCTATTTTTTTGATTGGTATTGGTATAGGGTTAGGGTACCGGAAAAATATTGATTCGAATCAACGCCTTTTCTTTGACTCTTGCCCCCCTTTTTTTTTTTTTCTGGGAAATGATCCCAAATGAACAGGTGTGGAAGCTATAATTGTAAACCACGATCAAATCTATGGAAGCATTGGTTTATACATTCCTGTTAGTCTCGACTCTAGGGATAATTTTTTTCGCCATCTTTTTTCGAGAACCGCCTAAGGTTCCGAATAAAAAGATGAAATGATTTTTCATTATCTCAATTGAAATAATGAACCCCCCATACTGGGAGGTTCATTATTTCAACTAGTCCCCGTGTTCTTCGAATGGATCTCTTAGTTGTTGAGAGGGTTGCCCAAAAGCGGTATATAAGGCGTACCCAGTAAAGCTTACAAGTGAACCAGATATGGAGATGGCGACTAGGGTTGCTGTTTCCATTATTAGGTAATTTCAAGACCACGATGGATCTACGATAAGATCGTTTATTTACAATGGAATGGTATACAAAGTCAACAGATCTCACAACCAATGCAATAGGATTTATGGCTACACAAACCATTGAGGGTAGTTCCAGCAGATCTGGGCCAAGACGAACAATTGTAGGGGATTTATTAAAACCATTGAATTCAGAATATGGTAAAGTAGCTCCTGGATGGGGAACTACTCCCTTTATGGGTGTCGCAATGGCTCTATTTGCGATATTCCTATCTATTATTTTGGAGATTTATAATTCTTCCGTTTTACTGGATGGAATTTCAGTAAGTTAGGTCCAGAAGAACCATCAAGTCCTAGCTTTTCAATAAAAAATGAATCACTTAGGATTCGATTCGCCTTTCTAGGTTTTTCTGGTAGTTCGACCGTGGAATTATTTTGTTTCGGTATTTCCGGAATATGAGTGTGTGACTTGTGATAAGTGATCCTATTGATAGTACAGAGAATGGGCCTGTCATCTCGATAGAGATGGTTCTACCTCGTCGGATATTCATTCGAGTATCTGCAGCACGGATTCTATGGAATAGAATAGATTAAGAAATATTTGAACTATGATTCATACCTACTATTCAGACCTCGCGACCGGACTCCAAAAAATTTGCAAAGAGGTATTTCATAAATCGAACAATTTTTCTTCCTTCAGAATCATGCTTATTTTGACCGAAGGACAAATGTTTCTCTGGATTTTTAGTCATTACACCCTTTCATTAAACATTAAATAAATGATGATCAAACGGTTTTTACTCAGAGAACCTTTGGCTTTGATTGGGGCTTTGTTGAATCATCGTGGTTCTAGTATGAATCTGAGGTTTCAATCGATTTATAAGGTTTCAACAAGAGAATTCCTATCAATTCAATAGTCAATCTGCATTACGCACAAATAAAAACAAGAAATAGGGTATAGGGTAAGAGAACATTCAAGAGGCCTGTAACGATCGACATAAAGATGAATGAGCCAACTTGATATTGTGGCATTATCATCACAAAAAAGAGATTCCGGCTTTTGGTTCTTTCGTATCCTCAGGGAAGATTGAATCAAGTGGCTAAAAAGTTTCAAACCAAACTTTCTATTCCATATCCGTTGGAACCAGTATTTGGGTGTTTCCGCTTGAGCCGTACGAGATGAAATTCTCATATACGGTTCTCCGAGGGGGGAGTATCCTTGGTTTACCTATCTCAATAAAGTATATGATTGGTTCGAGGAGCGTCTCGAGATTCAGGCGATTGCAGATGATATAACTAGTAAATATGTTCCTCCTCATGTCAACATATTTCATTGTCTAGGAGGGATCACACTTACTTGTTTTTTAGTACAAGTAGCTACGGGTTTTGCTATGACTTTTTACTATCGTCCGACCGTTACAGAGGCTTTTGCCTCTGTTCAATACATAATGACTGAAGCCAACTTTGGTTGGTTAATCCGATCAGTTCATCGATGGTCAGCAAGTATGATGGTCCTAATGATGATCCTGCACGTATTTCGCGTTTATCTCACAGGTGGATTTAAGAAACCTCGCGAGTTGACTTGGGTTACGGGTGTGGTTCTAGCTGTATTGACTGCATCTTTTGGCGTAACTGGTTATTCCTTACCTCGGGACCAAATTGGT